TCTATTAACAACAAGTAGATCTACTCCAGGAGAATTAGTAATGTGTCAGGAGAAATTGGTACAAGAAGCCGTGGATACACTTCTTGATAATGGAATCCGCGGACAACCGATGAGGGACGGTCATAATAAGGTTTACAAATCATTTTCTGATATAATAGAGGGCAAAGAGGGAAGATTTCGTGAGACTCTACTTGGGAAACGGGTTGATTATTCGGGTCGTTCTGTCATTGTCGTAGGTCCATCACTTTCATTACATAGATGTGGATTGCCCCGCGAAATAGCAATAGAACTTTTCCAAACATTTCTAATTCGTGGTCTAATTCGAAAACATTTTGCTTCGAACATAGGAATTGCTAAGAGTAAAATTCGGGAAAAAGAACCGATTGTATGGGAAATACTTCAAGAAGTTATGCAGGGACATCCCGTATTGCTGAATAGAGCGCCTACTCTGCATAGATTAGGTATACAGGCATTCCAACCCATTTTAGTAGAGGGACGTGCTATTTGTTTGCATCCATTAGTTTGTAAGGGATTCAATGCAGACTTTGATGGAGATCAAATGGCTGTTCATGTGCCTTTATCTTTAGAAGCTCAAGCAGAAGCTCGTTTACTTATGTTTTCTCATACGAACCTCTTGTCTCCGGCTATTGGGGATCCAATTTCCGTACCAACTCAAGATATGCTTATTGGACTTTACATATTAACGATCGGGAATCGTCGAGGTATTTATTCAAATAGGTATAATCCACGGAATTGCAGAAATTTTAAAAATGAAAGAATTCGAGATAATAACTATAAATATACGAAAAAAAAAGAACCTTTTTTTTCTAATTCCTATGATGCAATTGGAGCTTATCAACAGAAAAGAATAAACTTCGATAGTCCTTTGTGGCTCCGGTGGCGACTAGATCAACGCATTATTTCGTCAAGAGAAGTTCCTATCGAAGTTCACTATGAATCTTTAGGCACCTATCATGAAATTTATGGGCATTATCTAGTAGTAAGAAGTACAAAAAAAGAAATTCGTTCTATATACATTCGAACCAATGTTGGTCATATTTCTTTTTATCGAGAAATCGAAGAAGCTATACAAGGTTTTTGCCGGGCCTATTCATATGATATCTAATCATATAGATGGTTGGTATCTAAGATAAGCAAATTTATGATACCGGTGTAAATTCAAGTCTTCATGGTTTAACTAGGATCATACATAGTTTTTAAATTTCTACGCAAATCAAGATAAAGAAAAGGCAGTTTTCCAATCATTGACTCAAACCCATTGTTGAACCGAATCCCACTGAGTGGAATATGGAGGTACTTATGGCAGAAAGGGCCAATCTAGTCTTTCACAATAAAGTGATAGGTGGAACTGCCATTAAACGACTTATTAGCAGATTAATAGATCACTTCGGAATGGCATATACATCACATATCCTGGATCAAGTAAAGACTCTGGGATTCCGTCAAGCTACGGCTACATCCATTTCATTAGGAATTGATGACCTTTTAACAATACCTTCTAAAGGATGGCTAGTCCAAGATGCTGAACAACAAAGTTTTATTTTGGAAAAACATCATCATTATGGGAATGTACATGCAGTAGAAAAATTACGCCAATCCATTGAGATATGGTATGCTACAAGTGAATATTTTCGACAAGAAATGAATCCTAATTTTAGGATGACCGACCCCTTTAATCCAGTCCATATAATGTCCTTTTCGGGAGCTAGAGGAAATGCATCTCAAGTACACCAATTAGTAGGTATGAGAGGATTAATGTCGGATCCACAAGGACAAATGATTGATTTACCTATTCAAAGCAATTTGCGTGAAGGGCTTTCTTTAACAGAATATATAATTTCTTGCTACGGAGCTCGTAAAGGGGTTGTAGATACTGCTGTACGAACATCAGATGCTGGATATCTTACACGCAGACTTGTTGAAGTGGTTCAACACATTGTTGTACGTCGAACGGATTGTGGTACCATTCGAGGAATTTCGGTGAATACCCAGAATGGAATGATGCCGGAAAGAATTTGGATACAAACATTAATTGGTCGTGTATTAGCAGACGATATATACAGAGGTTCACGATGCATTGCCGTTAGAAATCAAGATATTGGAATTGGACTTATCAATCGATTTAAAACCTTTCAAACACAACCAATATCTATCCGAACTCCCTTTACCTGTAGGAATACATCTTGGATCTGTCGATTGTGTTATGGCCAAAGTCCTACTCATGGTCACTTGGTAGAATTAGGAGAAGCTGTAGGTATTATTGCGGGCCAATCCATTGGAGAACCGGGCACTCAACTAACATTAAGAACTTTTCATACTGGCGGAGTATTCACAGGGGGTACTGCAGAACAGGTGCGAGCACCTTATAATGGAAAAATTAAATTCAATGAGGATTTGGTTCATCCTACACGTACACGTCACGGACATCCTGCTTTTCTATGTTATATAGACTTGTATGTTACTATTGAAAGTGGTGATATTATACATAATGTGACTATTCCACCAAAAAGTTTTCTATTAGTTCAAAACAATCAATATGTAAAATCAGAACAAGTGATTGCCGAGATTCGCGCAGGAACATACACTTTGAATTTAAAAGAAAAAGTTCGAAAACATGTCTATTCTGACTTAGAAGGAGAAATGCATTGGAGTACGGATGTGTACCATGCATCAGAATTTAGATATAGTAATGTCCATATCTTACCAAAAACAAGTCATTTATGGATTTTATCAGGAAAATCATACAGGTCCGGTTCCGTCTCTTTTTCAATCCGAAAAGATCAAGATCAAATGAACATTCATTATCTTTCTACTGGAGAAAGAGATATTTGTAACCTTTTAGATAATAAAGTAAGACATAAATTGTTTCGTTTCAATCCTTCTGATAAAAAAGAAAGAAAGATTTCAGATTATTCTATATTTAATGAAATCATATCTATAGATCATTGTCATTTTACACATCCTACTATTTTCCATGATACTACGGATTTATTAGCAAAGAGGCGAAGAAATAGATTCATTATTCCATTTCAATTCCAATCGATTCCAGAACGAGACAAAGAGCTAATGTTAGCTTCCAGTATCTCGATTGAAATACCAATGAATGGTATTTTTCGTAGAAATAGCATTCTTGCTTATTTCGACGATCCTCAATACCGAACACAGAGCTCGGGAATTACTAAATATAGGACTATAGGTATAAATTCCATTTTTAAAAAAGAGGATTTTTTAATTGAGTATCAAGGAGTTAAAGAATTTAAGACAAAATACCAAATTAAAGTAGATCCATTTTTTTTCATTCCCGAGGAAGTGCATATTTTACCAGAATCTTCTTCCATAATGGTACGGAACAATAGTATCGTTGAAGTAGATACACGAATCACTTTAAATATAAGAAGTCAAGTAAGGGGATTGGTCCGATTGGAGAAGAAAAAAAAAAAGATTGAATTAAAAATATTTTCCGGGGATATCTATTTTCCCGGAGAAATGGATAAGATATCCCGACACAGTGCCATGTTGATACCACCAGGAACAGTAAAAAAAAATTCAAAAGAAGAAAAAAAAATGAAAAATTGGATCTATGCCCAATGGATTACAATTACAAAAAAAAAGTATTTTGTTTTGGTTCGACCGGTAATTTTATATGAAATAGTGGATAGGATCAATTTAGTCAAACTTTTTCCCCTAGATATGTTCCAAGAAAGGGATAATCTGGAACTTAAAGTTATTAATTATATTCTTTCTGGAAATGGAAAATCAATTCGGGGAATTTCTGATACAAGTATTCAATTAGTTCGGACTTGTTTAGTCTTAAATTGGGATCAAGACAAAAAATTTTCTTCTATCGAAAATGCGCATGCTTCTTTTGTTGAAGTAAGTATAAATGGTTTAGTTAGATATTTCTTAAGAATTGACTTAGTGAAATCCCATATTTCATATAGAAGAAAAAGGAATGATCCACCCGGTTCAAGATTTATCTTGGATAATGAGTCGGACCGGACTACCATCAATCCATTTTTTTCTATTGATTCGAGGGAAAAAATTCAACAATCACTTAACCAAAATCATGGAACTATTCGTATGTTGTTGAATAGAAATGAGAAATGCCGATCTTTGATAATTTTGTCATCATCGAATTGTTTTCAAATACGATCATTTAACGATGGAAAATATTACAATGGGATAAAAGAAGGAATTAATCAAATTCAAAGAGATCCTATGATTCCAATTAATAATTCGTTAGGTCCTTTAGGAATAGCCCCTCAAGTTGCCAATTTTTCTTTTTACCGTTTAATAACTTACAATCAGATCTCGATAATTAAAAATTGGCAACTTGACAAATTAAAGGAAACTTTTCAAGTATTAAAATATTATTTAATGGACGAAAACGAGAGAATTTATAAACCCGATCTATGTAGTAACATCATTTTAAATCCATTCTATTTGAATTGGCATTTTCTCCATGATAATTATTGTGAAAAAACGTTTACACTAATTAGTCTTGGTCAATTTATTTGCGAAAATGTATCTATAGTTCAAACGAAAAATGCACCACACCTAAAATCGGGTCAAATTCTAACAGTTCAAATAGATTCCGTAGGAATAAGATCGGCTAACCCCTATTTGGCGACTCCTGGAGCAACTGTTCATGGCCATTATGGAGAAATACTTTCTGAAGGAGATATATTAGTTACATTTATATATGAAAAATCGAGATCGGGTGATATAACACAAGGTCTTCCAAAAGTAGAACAGGTATTAGAAGTTCGTTCGATTGATTCAATATCGATGAACCTAGAAAAGAGAGTTGATACTTGGAATGGGCGTATAACAAAAATTCTTGGCACTCCTTGGGGATTCTTGATTGGTGCTGAGCTAACGATAGCGCAAAGTCGTATTTCTTTGGTTAATAAAATTCAAAAAGTTTATCGATCCCAGGGAGTTCACATTCATAATAGACATATAGAAATTATTGTGCGTCAAATAACATCAAAAGTATTGGTTTCAGAAGATGGAATGTCTAATGTTTTTTTGCCCGGTGAACTAATTGGATTGTTGCGAGCCGAACGAGCTGGGCGTTCCTTAGAAGAGGCGATTTGCTATCGAGTTCTATTATTGGGGATAACAAAAACATCTTTGAATACTCAAAGTTTCATATCTGAAGCAAGTTTTCAAGAAACTACTAGAGTTTTATCAAAAGCCGCTCTACGGGGTCGCATAGATTGGTTGAAAGGTCTGAAAGAGAACGTTGTTTTAGGGGGAATGATACCAGTTGGTACCGGATTCAAAAGAATAATGCACCGTTCAAAGCAAAGGCAATATAACAAGAAGACCTCGGAAACAAAAAAAATATATAATTTATTTGAGGGCGAAATGAGAGATATTTTTTTTCACCACAGAGAATTCTTTTTTTTTATTTCAAAGAATTTATGCGATACATCGGAGCAATCTAGGATTTAATAATTCCTAAAATAATGATTCTTAAGGGCGGATTCATCTTCGGTCATTTTATTTTGTATAATAAAAGAAAGATAATAAAGAGAATAATCATATTAAATAGAAAAAATGGCCCGATCTTTTATCAATGGCCAATCTTCGATAGAAGAGAAGGTTCCTTTGGAACACTTATTTATTTCTATTTCAGTATACCGGGTCTCTTTCTTTCATTTCAAAAAATTTATATAATTTCTATTTTGAAATAAAAGAAAAGTGTGGGGATAAATATAAATGACAAAAAGATATTGGAACATAATCTTGGAAGAGATGATGGAAGCGGGAGTTCATTTTGGCCACGGTACTAGAAAATGGAATCCTAAAATGTCACCTTATATATCTGCAAAGCGTAAGGGTATTCATATTACAAATCTTATTAGAACTGCTCGGTTTTTATCAGAAGCTTGTGATTTAGTTTTTGATGCAGCAAGTGGGGGAAAACAATTCTTAATTGTTGGTACAAAAAAAAAAGCAGCTGATTCGGTAGCGCGGGCTGCAATAAGAGCTCGGTGTCATTATGTTAATAAAAAGTGGCTCGGCGGTATGTTAACGAATTGGTATACTACAGAAACACGACTTCAAAAGTTCAGGGACTTGAGAATGCAACAAAAGACGGGGAGACTCAATAGTTTTCCAAAAAGAGATGCCGCTATATTGAAGAGACATTTAGCTCATTTGGAAACCTATCTTGGCGGCATTAAATATATGACGGGGTTACCTGATATTGTAATAATCGTCGATCAACAAGAAGAATATACGGCTCTTCGAGAATGTATAACTTTGGAAATTCCGACAATTTGTTTAATCGATACAAATTGTGACCCGGACCTCGCCGATATTTCAATTCCAGCTAATGATGATGCTATCGCCTCAATTCGATTAATTCTTAACAAATTAGTATTTGCAATTTGTGAGGGTCGTTCTAGCTATATACGAAATTCTTGATTAATAATAAGATAAAAAAATTATTGGATTTGGTTGGAGGGGTTCATAGATTTAAGGAATCGATTACTATACTAGTAATAAATTGTACAAAAAAGAAAAATATAAAAAGAACAAACCAAAATTTTATGTGATTAGTCACAGTATTCAAAATAAAAAATGAAAGTAGACAAATAAAAAAGGAAAGGAGATGTTTGAATAAAAATAATTCCCCTTCAAGTTCTTATTTTTTTTTAGAGGACAATATGAATGTTTTATTATGCTCTATCAACACATTAAAAAAATTCTATGATATATCTGCTGTGGAAGTAGGTCAACATTTCTATTGGCAAATAGGGAGTTTCCAAGTACATGCCCAAGTACTTATAACTTCTTGGGTTGTAATTGCTATCTTATTGGTTTCAGCCATTCTAGTTATTCGAAATCTGCAAACCATTCCCTCTTTCGGTCAGAATTTCTTTGAATATGTTCTTGAATTCATTCGAGACGTGAGTAAAACTCAGATTGGAGAAGAATATGGTCCGTGGGTTCCTTTTATTGGAACTTTGTTTCTATTTATTTTTGTTTCTAATTGGTCAGGGGCTCTTTTACCTTGGAAAATCATACAATTACCTCATGGGGAGTTAGCTGCACCCACAAATGATATAAATACTACCGTTGCATTAGCTTTACTTACATCAATTGCATATTTCTATGCGGGTCTTTCAAAAAAAGGATTAGCTTATTTTAGTAAATACATCCAACCAACTCCAATCCTTTTACCGATTAACATCTTAGAAGATTTCACAAAACCCTTATCTCTTAGTTTTCGACTTTTCGGAAATATATTAGCTGATGAATTAGTAGTTGTTGTTCTTGTTTCTTTAGTACCTTTAGTAGTTCCTATACCTGTCATGTTCCTTGGATTATTCACAAGCGGTATTCAAGCTCTAATTTTTGCTACTTTAGCTGCGGCTTATATAGGTGAATCCATGGAAGGCCATCATTGACCAGTTTTCTAAAAAAGAGTCTTTTTCGTTTAGCTTGCCGCACATATATTGTGGCTCAATATAATCTACTTAGTAAACATCTATATCTATCTATATAGATATAGATAGATATTCGATTAGCATATATTGGATATTCGAAAAAAAAAAAGAAAAAAATTCAGAGCCATAATTAGAATTCTATATGATATTTATGTTTACAACGTGTGAAAAAAAAAAAGAAAAAAATTCAGAGCCATAATTAGAATTCTATATGATATTTATGTTTACAACGTGTGATAAAAAGATACTATATAGAACTAAAGGAGATTCCCGTTTTAGTCACATTCAATTCAACGATTGCCCAAAAGAGAATTAAAAAATAACATTTAGATCACCCAAATTCCAATATTTCTATGAAACAACAATTAAATCTAACGAATTTATTTAGATTGATTGTATCCATATGGGATAATAAGAAAAAGAGGGGGCGGGCTTAAAAAAAGAAGATAAAAAAGAAACTAGAAGTGAGTGAGGGGGGTCAAACTGGGTATATATAATCTGATCACTATAAGACAACTCTTTCTTTGTTTTTGAGGTTTCAAAGAATGGTTTTAGAATTCGATTGAATCTAAAACAAAAAATAATTGGTTTACAGCATAGAAGAAACCCATGTATATGTGATAGGATATTATATATGAACTAGTTATATATGAACTAACCATATATATAAAATAACTAATATTTTATATCTAAAATTGCCCCGCTATTACTGTAAATTTCTATAGGGATTAAAAAACAAAGCCCTTCCATTTCATCTCTAATTGTGAATTGAATATTCAATGACTAAAAAAATGGAATAAAAAAACGAAGAATTCAAAGAATGATTCCAAATTTAAGGTAAGATAAGAACAAAGGTTATCGATATTCATAAAAAAAACTACGTAGGTAGAGACGAAAAAAGAAATCTCGAAGTAATCCGTATAGTTCAATAACTATTATTATTATTTTCAATTCAGAATTCTTATACTTTAACCGAATAAATCTTGGTAATTGAAAAATTAAGTCATAATTTATGGGTTGATTATATCATTAACTATTTCTTTCTTTTATATTTAGGTTACGAGGAAATTATCATGAATCCAATTATTTCTGCTGCTTCTGTTATTGCTGCTGGGTTGGCCGTAGGGCTTGCTTCTATTGGACCGGGGGTTGGTCAAGGCACTGCTGCAGGGCAAGCTGTAGAAGGGATTGCACGACAACCGGAGGCAGAGGGAAAAATACGAGGTACTTTATTGCTTAGTCTGGCTTTTATGGAAGCTTTAACAATTTATGGGCTGGTTGTAGCATTAGCGCTTTTATTTGCTAATCCTTTTGTTTAATCCTAAAAAAATAGAAATACATATCCTTTTTTCCGCGGACTTGCTTTACAGGTCTTGCTTTTTCGAATTAGATTACTATTTCACCCCTATAATTCTTTATCCGTTCGGACAAGAACACGGGGGAAGGACTAATTGAAAGGTGAAGAATTCACATACTGATTCGCCCTCTTTTTTAGTCCAACGAACCCCCCTTTTTTATTTTAAGATAATTTTTGAAAGTGTTCAAACTTGAGAGATTTTGCAATTGATATAAGAACTGGTATCTAATTCTAATAAGTATCATTCTTTTAGGGAATCTTCCAATTGATTGACCAATCCAAATTATATATATCTATATATATATAGATATATATCTATATATAATAGAGGAATCTTAAAAAGATAATTAGTCTATTCATAAGAGGAGATGAGATCATATGAAAAATATAACCGATTCTTTCCTTTGTTTGGGCTACTGGCCATCCGCCGGAAGTTTCGGGTTTAATACCGATATTTTAGCAACAAATCCAATAAATCTTAGTGTAGTGTTAGGTGTATTGGTTTTTTTTGGAAAGGGAGTGTGTGCGAGTTGTTTATTTCAAAGAATAGATTGGATCCAACCAAACTGCACTTTTAAGTTATAACTAATAAAATGTGCATAATCCCGCGAATTACTTCTGAATTAATTTCATTTTTTCAATAATTTAAGAAAAAATATTTAAGAACCATAGCATTTCGCGATTTATTGGTAATCCACTTTGATTCTCTATTAACCAATAATTTTGGACTATTACCATGGTTAAAGTGAATAGTTTGAAGTCTAGACGCAGTGTAGTATTCTTTCTACCACTATGTTAATACAGAAATGAAATGTTTCAATAAAATTATTCTATTTTTTTTTTTTCGATATAGAACACTCATGTCGATAAAATGGCTTGAATCCTATTTACGGCGAGAAATTGAAAAACGGGTTAAGTTAATTTAACCCTCCCCTTTGTACAATGCGTAATCGATGACCTATGTATAAATGAATAAGAATTCTTTGGATTTGAAGAAAAAAAAACAACTTTGCTGACATATATTTGTTTGGTCAGAAGAGTCCTCCGAATATTCTGGTCTTATATTGGTAATTGTTTTCAATATTTTTTTTAAATAAAAATAGAGAAGAGAGGATAGGCTCATTACATAAAAAATTGGGAAATTTCCCACAAGTAATTG